AAATGAAGAAAGCAAAGTAAATTCAAAATTCTTTCTTTTTTTTTTACTTACTTAATCAAAAACTCTTCCATTCTCAAATAAAAAGAGAATAGAGGAAATCAGACTTTCATACATTATCTTAATTGAATTATATGTAATGATCAAGAAATTCAGTTGAATTATATATACAATATATACACGTATGAAAATACTAATAACAATTGACTGGATTCTATAGATATTGGGGCTGGAATTGACGAAAAATCAATAAGAATATTATTCTAAATTCGAAATAGAAGTGGGGCGTGGCCAAGTGGTAAGGCAACGGGTTTTGGTCCCGCTATTCGGAGGTTCGAATCCTTCCGTCCCAGAGTATCCGCATTCTATCTTCTTCACAAACGGAATTGAGTTCAAAACACACACGCGGATATAACTTAATCTAATTATGATGCAAGATAGGAGAATCCATTTTCTTTCTTTAAATTGAAAATTGAGATGTACATATACCTCTTTATAGGGAGGGAATCGAGTTACTTGGTGTATTTCTATCGAAATTTTATAGAATATTAATATTCTCCAAGATGCAGTAGGATTCAATTTCCTATGCGAACCGTGTTGAGGTAAAGAAGAACAAATCTTTTATTTAGGTCTGTTTTGTTTCGTTTTGTACCTAGACAGTTTATGATATTGTAAAAAAAGGGTGCTTTTTTTTTTTGGGGGGGGTTATGACGCCTGACGGAATTAGGGGAAGTAGATAGCAGTTAATAAACAATAAAAGGTGTCAATTTGAATGAATCAAATTACGAATCGAATTCTAAAAATACATACGTAATATGTGTATTTTGAAACTACATTTTTAGCTATTTCGTATAATGAATTAAACCCGAAAGAAATACGTAACGAGGAAATATTACTATTTTATATATCTTATAGCTAATTACTATATAACATAACCTTTGATCTCAGTAAGAAGGGTTGACGGTTTTTGTGAAAAAAATCGGATTTGTTTTTCCAAGTTATCGTTTCGATATAGCTATCACTTTTATTGAAATAAATCATTAATTGCTGAGTTCGAAAAAAAAATGCCAATACAATTATGATGCTGAATTAGGAATCTTTTCGTTATATATAACTATAACTTTCTATTTCGAATTTCTATTTAAAATCCTATACTCCTATTATTAATCAAAAATAGATATAGAAAAATCTATAAATTAAGTTCTATCCGTATATTATTTAATGTATTAATGGAAATAAAAGAATCTTTAATATAGAATAAAGTATAGATTTCTATGTACCGATTAAACCAATGACTATTCATGATTCCATAATGGAATCAATTGTATACCGGTTCAAAATTTGAGGAATGTTATGGTAAAACTTCGTTTGAAACGATGTGGTAGAAAGCAACGTGCGACTTGAAGGACATGATCTGGTGTGGATTTTTATATCCATCATTTTCTATAGAAAAAGATGCTCTTGGTTCGACACCCCCTGTTCCGTTAGACTAGAACCCACACTTTTAGGGGGTTATAGTTAATAGTTAATTAATGGTGGAGCTCGAGTAAAAAGTCTTGATTCATTTATTAAGAGCAAGAATCTAGGGTTAGTGTGAATCAATAAATTAGAACAACTTCGTAAGTATATTTTTGACAGAGAAATCGAAAAGATCCAATCCCACCAAGTTTCTAATCAAAAGGTAAATTTGATTGGATTTTTTTGGAATTGATAAACCCTTTTCGATAAAAAAAGTATATCGTGAGAGAATCAAGCGTTTGTATGATTCTTTTCTTTGATAAACAATCACAAAAAGGGGATGTTGCTGCCATTTTGAAAGGATTAAAGATCAACGAAGTAATGTATAAACCTAACGATTCAAAGCAAAGAGATTCCGAAACAAGGAAAGTCCCCTTTCATTCTCAATTGTATTAACAACTGGATTAGAATGAAGAATTCCAATAGAGGTTCAATAAGCCAGACAAAAAGGGGGTTAGAGACCACTCAATAAATTAAATGTTTCTTTTGATCTATTTGAGAGTTATTCAACTTGAGTTATGAGTGCAAATGGTTTTTCGGAAAGAAGAATAAGAGAAAAAGGGTACTTAATTCTTAGTCTAATGAATTTGATGATTTTATGGATCTATTTGTCATTAGAATTTTCTATCTACATAATTTGAAAAAAATCAAAAATCATTGCTCTTGAGCCGTACGAGGAGAAAACTTCTTATACGTTTCTGGGGGGGTATTATTCATATAATCTATCCCAATGAGCTGTCTATCGAATTGTTGCAATTGATGTTCGGTCCCGAAGAGAAGGAAGAGATCTTCGGAAAGTTGGTTTTTATGATCCGATAAAGAATCAAACTTATTTAGACGTTCCCGCCATTCTCTATTTTCTTGAAAGGGGCGCTCAACCTACCGGAACTGTTTATGATATTTTAAAGAAGGCCGCGATTTTTAAAGAATTTCGCCCTAATTAAATTTCCTTAATGAAATACAACAAAAAAGAGACTCGTATATATACTTTCTTTATATTTTTATTCACATCTTCTTTTGCTCTATTATGTCGTCTAGAAAAAGGATCAAGTGAATAAACAAAGAAAGTTATATGGATCAAGTCACTAACGGTCGGAATTGGATCTAGCAATAGAGAATTCCGATATTCTTTTCAATTAGATGGTTTTGCTTGGAACTAGACTAAAAAAAAAAAAAAGAATGAATTATTTGACGTATAGTTATTGATTGATCCTTTTTCGACTTCTTTTTGATTTCTATCGACATTCCTTTCTAATCATGTACCTTATTTAGATAGTGCCAATCCAACACAAGTTCTTTATTTTATTATTTTTTTTGTTCAATTGATTCTTTTATTCTCGTAAATTTTCAATGAAATTTATATTATTTCTTTTTTTTTTTTTTAGCAGACATATTGATATTGACAAGAGTGTAGTGAACAAATATAATTCAAGTGTAAATGGGTCCAGTTTTTTTCTATTTTTTTGTCCTACATACAAAACATAGTTTTTGCTTTTGACTTTATTAAAAGAAAGGATTCGTTATACGTTATAATAAAAAAATGAAAAAAATATCTATAATGTAATGAATGAGAATATCTAAGAAGTGGTCTATAATCTCATTTTTTTTTTTGAAAATTTCTTGTATGGTCAGTTGATCTGTTTTTTCTTTTTTATTAGATTAGAAATAAAACTTATTCTTTTTTTTATATTTTTTGCTAATTTAATGCTTTGATTGTCTTTTCTAATTTCTTTATTTTGATCTCGATTGTATCTACATACTATACTCTCTTTGGGTTGCTAACTCAACGGTAGAGTACTCGGCTTTTAAGTGCGGCTAGGGTCTTTTACGCATTTGGATGAAGTAAGGGATTCGTCCACACCATCGGTAGAGTTTGTAAGACCACGACTGATCCTGAAGGAATGAATGGAAAAAAGAGCATGTCGTATCAATGGAGAATTCTTAATTCATTCCGTTATTATCTTATTAACAAATTTAATTTATAGAACGAAACGAAATGAATTCAAAGTTGGGTCGTATTGAATACATGGATCGAGCCTTATGGCTCTAATTGGAGGGAAAAAAAGCAACGAGCTTCTGTTCTTAATTGGAACGATTACCCGCCCTAATTAAACGTTAAAAATAGATTAGTGACTGATGCGGGAAAGGCTTTTCCAGGCGTGGATTCCCGATGTTTAGCGAATCCTAACTATTAGCCATTTTCCATTAGATTAGAAAAGAAAATGGAGATGAATGTGTAGAAGAAACAGTATATTGATAAGGATACTTTTTTTCAAAAATCAAAAGAGCGATTGGCTTGAAAAAATAAAGGATTTCTAACCATCTTTTTATCCTATAACTAGAAACCAATTAGATGGAAAAAAGATAGAGAGTCCGTTGATGAGTTTACCTATATCCGAGGTATCGATCTATTTTTTTGTACTAGAATACCTTGTTTTGACTTTATCGCACTATGTATCATTTTATAACCCACGAAACCCCCTACTTTTCTTTTTGTTTCCGGTCTCATTTTAAATGGAAGAATTCCGAAGATATTTAGAACTAGATAGATCTTGGCAATACTTTGTGTACCCACTTATCTTTCAGGAATATATTTATGCACTTGTACATGATCAGGATTTAGATTTGAATAGGTCCCTTTTGTTGTCAAATGCAAATAGAGGTTATGACACAAAATACAGTTTACTGGTTGTAAAACGTTTAATTATTCGAATGTATCAACAGAATCATTTGATTCTTTCTTTTAATGATTCTAACAAAAATGAATTTCTTGTGCCCAAGAAAAATTTGTATTCTCAACGGATCTCGGAGGGATTTGCAGCTATTGCGGAAATTCCATTTTCTATGCGATTAATATCTTCCTTAGAAGAAAAAGAACTTACAAAAGATCAAAATTTACGATCAATTCATTCAATATTTCCTTTTTTAGAGGACAAATTTTCACGTTTAACTTATGTGTTAGATATATTGATACCTCACCCTATCCATTTTGAAATCTTGGTTCAAACTATTCGTTACTGGATAAAAGATACTTCCTTTTTGCATTTATTGCGCTTTTTTCTTTATGAGTATTGTAATAGTCTTCTTACTCTAAAGAGACCTGTTTCAAAAAAAAAGAATAAAAGATTCTTATTGTTCCTATACAATTCCCATGTGTGTGAATGCGAATCCATCTTCGTTTTTCTCCGGAACCAATCTTCTCATTTACGATCAACATCTTACGGAACCTTTCTTGCGAGAGTATATTTCTACCGAAAGTTAGAACATTTTGTAAGGGTATTTACTAAGTATTTTCGGGTTATCCTTTGGGTCTTCAAGGATCCTTTTCTGCATTATGTTAGGTATCAAGGAAAATGGATTCTGGCTTCAAGAGGCACATTTCTTATGATGACTAAACTAAAATATTACCTTGTCCATTTCTGGCAATGTACTTTTTCTCTGTGGTTGCAACCAAGAAGAATCTATATCAATCAATCATCAAATCA